GTTATGGATTAAATTATAAAAAATTTTTTAGGTTAAAACTGAATATTTGTGAACAATGTGGATATCATTTGAAAATGAGTAGTTCAGAAAGAATCGAACTTTTGATTGATCCAGACACTTGGGATGCTATGGATGAGGACATGGTTTCCGTGGACCCGATTGAATTTCATTCGGAGGAGGAACCTTATAAAGATCGTATTGATTCTTATCAAAAAAAGACAGGGTTAACCGAGGCGGTTCAAACAGGCATAGGTCAACTAAAGGGTATTCCCATAGCAATTGGGATTATGGATTTTCAGTTTATGGGGGGCAGTATGGGATCCGTAGTAGGCGAGAAAATCACCCGTTTGATTGAATATGCTACTAATAGATCTTTACCTCTTATTATAGTGTGTGCTTCCGGAGGAGCGCGCATGCAAGAAGGAAGTTTGAGCTTGATGCAAATGGCTAAAATATCTTCAGCTTCATATAATTATCAATCAAATAAAAAGTTATTCTACGTATCAATCCTTACATCTCCTACAACCGGTGGAGTGACTGCCAGTTTTGGTATGTTAGGAGATATCATTATTGCCGAACCTAACGCCTACATTGCATTTGCGGGTAAAAGAGTAATTGAACAAACATTGAATAAGACAGTACCCGATGGTTCACAAGAAGCTGAGTATTTATTCCATAAGGGCTTATTCGACCCAATCGTACCACGTAATCCTTTAAAAGGTATTCTGAGTGAGTTATTTCAGCTTCACGGTTTCTTTCCCTTGAATCAAAATTCAATCAAGTAGATCGTTTAATTCAGTTCTTTTTTTCTTTGAGGTGAACAAAACAAGTATTTAGTTTCTATTTATAGTAATAAGTAATCAAAAAAAAATAGATAATATAAAGGTGAATAGGTACACTTATTTAGTTCTTCATTTCTTGTACCTATACCTATTATTATATACTGATAATAGATATACTTATCATAAGATATCTTTATAACAGGTACAAATATTAAATCGAGGTATCCATTCTATGACAACTTTCAACTTACCCTCTTTTTTTGTGCCTTTAGTGGGTCTATTATTTCCGGCAATTGCAATGGCTTCTCTATCTTTTTATGTTCAAAAAAACAAGATTGTCTAGATTTGATGGGACCCAATCTCATCCATTTTTTTTTCAAGACTCGGATTTGGATCATAATACAGATATCTATTTATTTAGTGGAATAGGGTATGTATGGGTATTCTTCCGAACACAAATGAAAGAGCTGTTATGCACCTGGAAACATGATATATGGATAACTGCATTATATCTATTTTTTTATGGGTCGGCAGATGTATGAAATGTAAAGTAAAAATATCTATATGTATGTAGATATCCATAGTGGGATCCTATAAAGGGATCTTTTTTTTATATCTAACCGATTCGATGAATTACTCCGAATGGTTCACATCATAATAATAGTGCTAGTTGATGAGAGTTACTTCGGGAACAAAACAAAAAAATAAAGTCAAATTCATTTTGGTTATTCTCTCAATTCCAATAAAATGAAACAACTGGATCTAGTATGAACTGGCGATCAGAACGTATATGGATAGAACTTATAACGGGGTCTCGAAAAACAAGTAATTTCTGTTGGGCTTGTCTCCTTTTTTTAGGTTCGCTAGGATTCTTATTGGTTGGAACTTCTAGTTACCTTGGTAGGAATTTGATATCCTTATTTCCTTCTCAGCAAATACTTTTTTTTCCACAAGGGATCGTGATGTCTTTCTACGGGATCGCGGGTCTGTTCATTAGCTCCTATTTGTGGTGCACAATTTCGTGGAATGTAGGTAGTGGTTATGATAGATTCGATAGAAAAAAAGGAATAGTGTCTATTTTTCGTTGGGGATTCCCTGGAAGAAATCGTCGCATATTCCTTCGATTCCTTATGAAAGATATCCAGTCGATTAGAATAGAGGTTAAGGAAGGTATTTATCCTCGGCGTGTACTTTATATGGAAATCAGAGGCCAGGGTGCCGTTCCCTTGACTCGTACTGATGAGAATTTGACTCCGCGAGAAATTGAACAAAAGGCTGCGGAATTGGCCTATTTTTTGCGCGTACCAATTGAAGTATTTTGAAATGAATTGAAGAATGAATGCTTTCGCAGCGTTGAGTAAGGACCTCATGAATTATATTTGTTGTTATATAACAACTTAAGTTTTTTCAGGGCGCTCGTTCGAGCAAAAGCGGACGCATATGGAACAACCAGAAAACAGAAAACAAAGTGGTTTTTGTCCACCAAAACCGGTTTTTCATACTAGTAACAAGTATACTAACTAAGTATGGGTTCATCTATCTGAACAGTTCAGACTATAGAATTCATCTTTTTTTTTTGTCCAATAATTTTTGAATTGATATGTTAGATATAGATGGATCATATCTTGTAATTTCATTTTTTTTTCAATTGATGTTTTGTTTATTTTTATCCTTTCTTTTCCTTTTTGATGATCAAAAGATTGGATCGTTTATAACTAGAATCAATCATTCTATTTATCTCTTTTTTTTGCTACTCGTTTTTGATTTCATCTTATCAATACAATATTTTCCGAAATTTCCCTCAACTATTCCCCGGCTACGGCTAGCCAGCGAAGTTTTTTTGAAATAATAGATCTAAGGGGGTTCTTTTGCCCCTAAATCCAAAAAAGATTCATTTGCTCGTTCGGGCATTCATCGAAAGGGTGCAATTGCTTCGAATGAAGAAATAATAAAACAAAATATTGTTTCCAGATCCAAGGACTAACCAATTAATTAAAAAGGGGGAAATAGGTCTATGGATTCAATACCTTGTTATAGAACTCATGTTTCATGGAAATATCAGATTGGATAGAATCGAGGAATGAAGTGGTTTCATTAACAATTCAAAGATTAAAAATGCCAAAAAAGAAAGCATTCAACCCCCTTCTATATCTTACATCTATAGTCTTTTTGCCCTGGTGGATTTCTCTCTCATTTAATAAAAGTATGGAATCTTTGGTTACTAATTGGTGGAATGCTAGGCAATCCGAAATTGTTTTGAATGAGATTCAAGAAAAGAACGTTCTAGAAAAATTCATAGAATTAGAAGAACTCTTCCTTTTGGACGAAATGATAAAGGAGTACCCGGATACACATATACAAAAGTTTCGTATAGGAATACACAAAGAAACGATACAATTGGTCAAGATGTACAATGAGGGTCATATCCATACCATTTTACACTTTTCGACAAATCTAATAAGTTTCGCTATTCTAAGTGGTTATTCTATTCTAGGTAATGAAGAACTTGTTCTTATTAATTCTTGGGTTCGGGAATTTATCTATAACTTAAGCGACACAATAAAAGCTTTTTCTATTCTTTTATTAACTGATTTTTGTATCGGATTCCACTCGCCTCGCGGTTGGGAACTAATTATTAGTTCTATATACAAGGATTTTGGATTTTCTCATAATAATCAGATTATATCTGGTCTTGTTTCCACCTTTCCAGTCATTCTAGATACAATTTTAAAATATTGGATCTTCCGTTATTTAAATCGTGTATCTCCGTCACTTGTAGTGATTTATCATTCAATGAATGACTAAAGAATGATCCACTGATATGAATCTAATCATAATGTTTTTTACTTCGTACATAAACAAACCTTTTTAATCTTACTCATTCTTTATGTTTCTATCCATCTAGGAAATTCCTCCTGGATTCCAGTAAAATAGCAGAATCGTGGATAGGGAACTCTACTAGCAACCTACCCAATTTATTGTAGAAATTTTCGGGATCAATGATTGGACCATGCAAAATAGAAATATCTTTTCTTGGATAAAGGAACAGATGACTCGACCCATTTCCGTATCGATCATTATATTTATATATGTAATAACTTGGACATCTATTTCACATGCATATCCCATTTTTGCACAACAGAGTTATGAAAATCCACGAGAAGCGACTGGGCGTATTGTATGCGCCAATTGTCATTTAGCTAATAAGCCCGTGGATATTGAGGTTCCACAAGCCGTACTTCCTGATACTGTATTTGAAGCAGTTGTTAGAATTCCTTATGATATTCAACTGAAACAAGTTCTTTCTAATGGGAAAAAGGGGTCTTTGAATGTAGGGGCCGTTCTTATTTTACCTGAGGGATTCGAATTAGCCCCCCCCGATCGTATTTCTCCGGAAATGAAAGAAAAGATGGGCAATCTTTCTTTTCAGAGTTATCGTCCTACTAAAAAAAATATTCTTGTGATAGGTCCTGTTCCTGGTCAGAAATATAGTGAAATCACTTTTCCTATTTTATCTCCGGACCCCATTACTAAGAAAGACGTTTACTTCTTAAAATATCCGATATACGTGGGCGGGAATAGGGGAAGGGGTCAGATTTATCCCGATGGGAGCAAGAGTAACAATACAGTCTATAATGCTACAGCATCGGGTATAGTAAGCAAAATAATACGTAAAGAAAAAGGGGGGTATGAAATAACCATAGCGGATGCATTGGATGGACACTCAGTCGTTGATATTATACCTCCGGGACCAGAACTTCTTGTTTCAGAGGGTGAATCCATCAAGCTTGATCAACCATTAACGAGTAATCCCAATGTGGGTGGATTTGGTCAGGGAGATGCAGAAATAGTACTTCAAGATCCATCGCGTGTCCAAGGCCTTTTTTTCTTCTTGGCATCTGTTATTCTGGCACAAATCTTTTTGGTTCTTAAAAAGAAACAGTTTGAGAAGGTTCAATTGTCCGAAATGAATTTTTAGAGCCATGTATTTCGAAACATTAAGTTGAAAAAAAAAGACTAAAGTTCTTGTTGATCGATGCAATTCTGTATGGTCAAAAATAATAATAAATAATGAAGGGCCTTTTGCTTGTTTTGTTTATACTGTTTTTCTTCAAGCTATTTGGAATTACTTGTATTCCATCGCTAATAATATACTAGTATACTGGCGTGTAGGTTGCGAAGAATACTTTTTTTTATTTGATTTGACCCCGAGCCCCT